CGTTTGCCCCCGATCCAATCGGGAGATCGAATTGATTATAGAAACATGAGTTTAATTAGTCGATTTATTAGTGAACAAGGAAAAATATTATCTAGACGGGTGAATAGATTGACTTTAAAACAACAACGATTAATTACTATTGCTATAAAACAAGCTCGTATTTTATCTTCGTTACCTTTTCTTAATAATGAAAAACAATTTGAAAGAACTGAGTCGACCACTAGAACTCCTGGTCTTAGCGCCCGAAATAGATAGGCTTACCCTTTTTTTTCAATGAAATTAAAATTCTAATTCGAACTCAAACAGAGATTGGTGTTTTGTTCAAAAAACCCAAAAATGCAGATTTGATTATCGTATCTTTCGTAAGATAAAAATAAGGTAAGCTGAGAAATCCTTTTTTATTGAACGTGTTCATTCATTTTGACTCCTTTATCATATTCATTTCTATTTTACCGTCCCGGAGAATGAACTCCGGGAAACTCTCTTTAAATTATTCCGACGCATTGCTTTCAATTTACTTACTTTATGATCTCGTTGGAAATCATATAAAGACAATTCTTATTTAATATAGCTATTTGCGCAAGTATTTTACGATTAAGAAATACCCGTCTCTTATACAGATCATGTATTAATCTATTATAACTATTTGATACTCCCCTTTCGCGAATCACTCCGTTTATGCGAGCGATCCATAAACGACGAAAGTTTCTCTTTTGCCTACCTCTATCCCGATGAGCCGAAACCAAAGCTCTTATTTTCTGTTGAGTAATAGTTCGAGTAAGTCTTGAATGAGCCCCTCGAAAGCTTGAGGTAAATAAACGAATTTTTGTTCTACGTCTCCGAGCGATATATCCTCGTCTAATTCTGGTCATTGTATAAATGAGATTTTGACGAATAACTAATGGATTTCCCTTCTTTCAGTTATTCTTTTTCACTTTCTTAGTCTATTAATAACAAAACAGATTTTCCGATGTATAAAAATGGAATTCCAATGGCTTTGGCTACTATAACCTTCCCGACCACAATTTTACTTTTTCTAGGCATTTCACTTAATCTCGAAAAAAGAAATAGTATTCTATTAGCTATCAAAAACATAGTAAATGGATGAAAAGAAATAGTGGCTTCCATCGTTTCTATGGTTACTTCTTAAACGGTAAGGTCTTCTCTATACACCGGAGCCTCTTATTTGATTTAATCAATCTTATTGGTAATTTGACTTGTACAGTTCACACTTTTTTGGCTCTACTCTACCCCTTATGCAATAATAGATCTTTCACAATAAGATCTACCCATACAGTAACGGTATTTAATTAGGAAGGTTAGCTGGATAGCTGACCCTGTTAGTCCGTTCTTGCAAGAGTGGGAGTCTAACCTTTCTGTTTTTAAAATAGGATTTTCCCCGCTTAATGGATAACCGTTTGATACCAATGGGGAATTTTTTCTCATTTTAAATTGAGGTGATTAAATTTGCACCAATAGAAACCATAAATTTCATACACAATAGGGGGATATAATAGATTTTATTATTTTTAGATTTAATTTAGATAGTGAATGGAATTCTTCCATTTTATCCTATTCATTGATATGGGAAAAATAGTTTTCTTTCTTTTGTCCCAGCCCAATGATCTTAACGAGTCACACATACACCCTAGTACATGTTCCTCGACGCTGAGGGCATCCCCCGAGAGCGGGGGATTTCGTAACATTTCTGATTGGCTGTCTTGTTTTTCTAATAAGTTGTTTAATAGTTGGCATGTTGAATGATATACATAATGGGTTGGTTTAGATCGATCCTAACCAGATAATTCTTAATTTTTTCAATATCAAATTTTGGGTAAGAAGATAAAAAAAAATCGCGGATTTACGCGAAATCCATACGATTTTCAGCAACTGCTAGACTGCTACAAGATCAACAATTCCATAAGCTTGGGCTTCTGTTGCTGACATAAAAGCATCTCTTTCCATGTCTTCGGATACAACCCGTAAAGGTTTGCCCGTTCTTTGTACATAAACCCTTGTGAGGGTTTCGCGCAGTTTCAGCAGTTCTTCCGCTTCCAGGATAAATTCTCCCGTTTGTGCTTCATAAAAAGAAGTAGCAGGTTGATGAATCATTACCCTGATGATATAACAGAATAAAAAGTTCTTCTATCTCGCATGATGAAGTGAAGAGAAAATAAAGATAAAGGATAACAAGAAAAAAAAAATTGAATTGAACAACCGTACGGGCATCTTTTGTGCATTGCATACGGCTCTACAATAACATTGACCCTTAACCTTCCATCGAAGAAAGAAAAAAATAGGATTTATCAGATCCAGATCGGTAAATGATCAAATTACCACCCTTCATTTTGAAAGAGTTAAAAAATACTATGATGGTTCCGTTGCATAATAATGTATTTTTATTTGTAATCTATTTTACATATTTTGTCTGTGATTCAGCAATCCCAAAGTTTCTTTTTGATCGGATCAAATAAAAAGTCAAGAAAAATAATTTTTTTTT